TTCATAATCAATAAGTCAAAGTCGAAGGGAAATCTCGATATAATGTAAAAAAGCAAGCGACAAGTCCAAGGCAATAATTTTCAGATTTTTTGGATTAAACAAAGGGATTGGCAAATAAAAGTGCTAATGCTATAACCAGTCCATAAATTGTTAAGGCTTCCATAAAAGCCAGACTAAGCAATAAAGTACCTCTTATTTTTCCCTCTGCCTGGGGCTGTCTCGCAATACCTTCTACGGCTTGACCCGCAGCAGTACCTTGACCAATTCCAGGTCCAATAGAAGCAAGTCCTACAGCCAACCCAGCAGCAATGACGGAAGCGGCAGAAATCAATGGATTATTCATGAGAAGTTCCTTAAAAAAAAAAAATGGTTAGTGATATGATCAACCGATGAATTAGGCCTTACTGATTCTATCACTAAGATTCATCCAATCGAAGTAACTAAGAACTGCGAATTGTTGAAAAAATGTTATTGAACCATCAGATCCTCAGAAAGACTGAATCTTTTCCTAGTCGTGGAATCGTTCTGAATCCATACAACTCGGTCGATTTCCTTTTCTTTCGAATCGTTCTTTGAATTTTTAACTCTCTGTCTTAATTTGATCTGTTTATTGAGTCGATTCAAGTCATAAAGAAAGAACTTTTCTTTCGACCCCCAAATTCAAGTAAAGTACTAAATGAAATATCGATTCATATATAACGAGTCAATGTCGACTATCAAATATACATGTCTTTCGCCCATAGTGGAAAGCGACTATTCTATTTTAGCTTCAATCGGAGTCTAAAAAAGAATTATTCGAAACATCGATTTACCTAGTTTAACCCCGTTATCCTAATCAATTCCTCTTTTTACAATTTATACTATGCGTATTTCTCTATTATCCGATGTCTATTTGTGTTCCCTAAATGAATTCGATTTTTGGAGCGATTGGTATAAGCTAAAAAAAAAAGACTTCAATATCATTTTGAAAAGGAATCAATGATGACCCTCCACGGATTCTCCTATATAAGCTGCGGCTAAAGTTGCAAAAATAAGAGCCTGAATACCACTTGTAAATAATCCAAGGACCATGACAGGTATAGGAATGACTAATGGTACTAAAGAAAGAAGAACAACAACAACTAATTCATCTGCTAATATATTTCCAAAAAGTCGAAAACTAAGTGATAAAGGTTTTGTGAAATCTTCTAATATGTTTATGGGTAAAAGGATTGGAGTTGGTTGGATGTATTTACCAAAATAACCCAATCCTTTTTTTCTAAGACCTGCATAGAAATATGCCACTGACGTGAGTAAAGCTAAAGCGACAGTCGTATTTATATCATTCGTGGGGGCAGCTAACTCCCCATGAGGTAATTGTATGATTTTCCAAGGGAAAAGAGCCCCTGACCAATTCGAGACAAAAATAAATAAAAACATAGTCCCAATAAAGGGAACCCAAGGACGATATTCTTCTCCAATCTGAGTTTTGCTCACGTCTCGAATGAATTCAAGAACATATTCGAAGAAATTCTGACCGTCCGTGGGAATGGTTTGTGGATTCCGAACAGCTATAGTGGCTGAACATAATAAAATAGCAATTACAATCCAAGAGGTAATAAGTACTTGGCCATGGACTTGGAACCCCCCTATTTGCCAATAGAAATGTTGGCCTACTTCCACACCGGATAGATCGTATAATCCTTTTAGTGCATCGATTGAACATGATAGAACATTCATATTATCTTCTGACAGAAAAAAAAACGGAAGGAAATTGTTTTGATTCAACCATTTCTTTCTCGACCTGTCTCTTTAACCTGTCGATTTTAGATACCAACTAATCAGATAATAGGCCCACAGAGCTCAGCTATCTTTATATCTTTTTTAAGATTCAAGAATAGGAACCGATTCGACCCTATTTGAATTATAGAGTTCACGAAGTCCCTTTCTATTTTATTATGAATCAAAGATCTCTTATATAGCTAGAACGCCCCTCACAAATTGCGATTACTAATTTAGTGAGAATTAATCGGATTGAAGCTACAGCGTCATCGTTCGCAGGAATCGAAATATCTGCGAGATCGGGATCACAATTTGTATCAATTAAAGAAATCGTTGGAATTCCCAAAGTAATACATTCTCGAAGGGCCTTAGCGTCTTCGTCCTGATGAACGATGATTACAATATCGGGTAATCTTTTCATATATTTAATCCCACCCAGATATGTTTGGAAACGAGCTAATTTTCTTTTCAACATGGCTGCCTCTCTCTTCGGAAGACGAGCAAGTTTGCCCGACTTGTCTCTCGTTCTCAAGTCCCGGAACTGTCGAAGTCTCATTCTTGTAGTGGCCCAATTTGTTAACGTACCCCCAAGCCATTTTTGATTAATATAATGACACCGAGCCTTTCTTGCAGCCCATGCTACTGAATCAACTGCTTCCCTTTTTGTCCCAACAATTAAAAATTGTTTTCCTATACTTGCTGCATCAAAAAGTAAATCACACGCTCCTGATAAAAAACGAGCGGTTATAGTCAGATTTATTATATGAATACCCTTGCGATTTGCAGAGATATAAGGTGCCATTCTCGGATTCCATTTCTTAATCCGATGGCCAAAATGAACTCCCGCTCTCATCATCTCGTCCAAATCGATGTTCCAAGATCTTCGTGCCATTTCCCCCCCCCACTTCCCCCTTTTTTAAGATGAGGTATCTTTAACTAAATAGTTGTTCCAACGGAACCTTACCTTCTACCGTGGATCGGCCATTGATATTGAAGTCTTTTTTTTTTATTATTATTAGTAATATTATTATTAGTAAATTAAATGAACGTAAGAAAGACCCATAATGAAAGGGATGAATTTGTTCTTAAAAATCATGAAATCCCATAAATTTTTGTTTTGATGATGTATCGTGGAAATTACAAGAATCAAACAATTCTCTGTGGTAAAACAAAATCTCTTTCATTTCGCCTTCAAATAGATTCTTCTTTTTTGTTTTCAAAAGAATGCTCTTCTTTTGCCTTGAAGGGTGTACTAATCCTTTGAATCCTGTACCAGCGGGTATCATCCCCCCCAGAACAACGTTTTCTTTTAGGCCTTTCAACCAATCAATACGACCCCGGAGAGCGGCTTTTGCTAAAACTCGAGCAGTTTCTTGAAAACTCGCCTCGGATATAAAACTTGGAGTATTTAGAGATGCTCTCGTTATCCCCAATAAGATAGCTCGGCAAGGGATTCCTTCCTCCAAAGCACGTCCCGCTCGTTTCGCTTGCAATAACCCAATCAGTTCTCCGGGTAAAAAAATATTTGACAGTCCGTCTTCGGAAACCACGACCTTTGATGTCATTTGGCGTACAATAATTTCGATATGCCTATTATGGATCTGCACCCCTTGGGATCGATAAATCTTTTTTATCTCATTCACTAAAGAGATACGACTTTGCATTATAGTTAGCTCAGCCCCAATCAAGAATCCCCACGGAATTCCAAGAATTTGGTTTATACCCTTGTTCCAATTCGAAATCCGCTTGTCTAGATTTGACTCAATCGAACGAACTTCGAAAACCCCTTCGACCTTTGGAAGACCTTGCGTTATATCAGAGGATCTCAATTTTTCATATATAAATGTAACTAATGGACATCCCTCGTAAATGATTTCCCCATAATGCCCATGAAGAGTTGCTTCGGGGGTCGCCAAATAGGTCTTAGCTGATCTTATTACTAGAGAGTTGCCTTGAACAATTAGAATTTGACCCGCTTTAAAGCGCGGTCCTTTTTTTGCTATCCATAGATTTTCACAAAGAAATTGTCCAAGACTTCTTTTTGTAGATGCCTCCTCACAATAATTGTGATGAAAACAATACCAATTTAATTGGAATGGATCCAAAATGATGTTACTGTATGGATCAGGATGAAAAATGCTCCCATTTTCATCGATTAGATAATATTGAAATACTCGAAAAGTTTGTTTCAACTGCAAATAGGTAGTTCCCAAAATCGGATTATGGGTTATTAAATGATAAAATGAATCAAAATTAGCAATTGAAAGGGCTGTTCCTAAAGGACCTGACAAATTCCCAATTCTGAGATCTTTTTGAATGGATTTTTTTTCTTTATGATATTTTACACCCTTGACTGAATCCATTCGAAAACAATTGGATGATGACAAAATTAGAAAAGATGGGCATTCCTTATTTTTATTCAACAACGTACGAAGAGTTCCTTTGCTTTGACTAAATGATTGTTGAAGCCTTTCTTTTGAATAAATCAAAGAAAATGGATTTCTCTTGATACGATCTGATCCATTATCAGAAAAAAATTCTGAACCAGATGAATCATACCTTTTTCTTTCTGTATAGGAAATAGTGGATTTCGGGAAATTGATTCTTAGGAAATCTCGAATTATACCATTTGTCTTTACTTCAACAAAGTAAGCACGGGTCTCTCCAATCGAAGAATTTTTTTTGTCTTGGTCCCAATTCAATAGTAAACAAGTGCGAACTAATTGAATACCTGTGTCAGGAATTCCCCGAAGAAGTTTGCCATTTTCATAAAGGATATAATTCCCAACCCGAAGTTTTACATTATCCCTTTCCTGCAGTAGATCCTGAGGGAAGAGTGTTGCTAAATTAATCCCGTCCCTTATTTCATATGTAACGAGGGGTCGAACCAAAACAAAGGACTTTTTTTTTGTCGGTGCGATTCCTTCGACATAGATCCAATTATTCAAAATTTTGGATTCTTTGGAATTTGTTTTTCCCGGGGGTATCAAAATCCCACTGTGTCGGGATATCTTATCCCTTTCGCCAGGAAAATCAATATCTCCCGAAAAGATTTTGAGTTCAATCGTTTTTTTTTTCTTCTCGACTCGGACCAATCCGCCTGTCCGGCTTCTTATATTTAAAGTCATTTGTGTATCTACTCCAATGAGACTGTTGTTCCGTACTATTATGGAAGAAGATGCGGGTAAGATATGGATTTCCTCGGGAATGAAAAAGAACCGATCGACTTCCATTTGGTATTTTGGTCGAAATTCTTTGACTCCTCGATATTCAATTAAACCCTCTTTTTTGACTTTTACGATAGAATGCGCCTCTATAGTCCTATATTTCGTAATTCCTGAACCCCTTCTTCGGTATCGAGGATCGTCGAAATAAGCAAGAATACCCTTTCGACGGAAAATACCATTTTGGGGCATCTCGATCGAGATACCCCAGGGGAACCTTAATGCCTTCTCTCGTTCTTGACTCGATTGAAATGGAATGATGAATCGATTTCTTCGCCTCTTGGCCAATAAATCAGAATTCTTAGCGAGATATATCAAATTAGAATCACCAGTCGATACGATTCGATTAAGTTCTGAATAATTAGAAATCCTATCCTCTTTTTTACTCGAAAGATCCGAACTCACCAAGTTCTGTCTCATCGGATCATTAGTCACTGAGGAGTTCGGAATATCTCTTTGGTCGACGTAAAGAGAATGAACCTTTCTTTGATCTTGATCTTTGTGGAGGGAATGGGAGGCTAGACTCGATCTGTGCGGCCTTCCTGATAATATCCATAAATGACTTGTTTTTGGTAAGAGATAAACATTACCGTACGGCGGTTTAGGTGCATGGTACACATCGGTACTCCAGTGCATCTCTCCCTCTGAGTCAGAATAAATATGTTTGCGAACCCTTTCTTTTAAATTCAAAGTGGATGTTCCTGCACGGATTTCCGCAATTACTTCTTCGGATTCGACGTATTGATCGTTTTGAACTAAAAGCAAACTTTTGGGTGGAATATTCACATTATGTAGAATATCTTCACTCTCAATAGTGACATACAAGTCTATCTCACATAGAAAGGCAGGATGCCCATGACGTGTACGTGTGGGATGAAGCAAATCCTCGTCAAATTGGATTGTTCCATTAGAAGGGGCTCGAACCTGGTCTGCAGTACCCCCTGTGAATACTCCGCCTGTATGAAAAGTTCTTAATGTTAATTGAGTACCGGGTTCTCCAATGGATTGTCCCGCAATAATACCTACAGCTTCCCCCAATTCAACCAGATCACCGTGAGTAGGACTACGGCCGTAACATAATCGACAGATCCAAGATGTACTCCTACAAGTAAAGGGAGTTCGAATCGATATTGGTTGTGCTCGAAGGGTTATGAATCGATTGACAAGTCCAACCCCAATATCTTGATTTCGAGTCGCAATGCAACGCCGGCCTATATATATATCGTCCGCTAATACACGACCGATTAATGTTTGGATCCAATTTTGATCCGGCATCGTTCCCTTTCGAAGACTCACCAAGCTACCTCGGACGGTGCCACAATCTGCTCGACGTACAACAATATGTTGAACTACTTCAATAAGTCTTCGCGTGAGATATCCAGCATCTGAGGTTCGTACAGCAGTATCCACAACTCCTTTGCGAGCCCCGTAGCAAGAAATTATATATTCAGTTAAAGAGAGTCCTTCGCGTAAATTGCTTGGAATCGGTAAATCAATTATTTGCCCTTGGGGATCCGACATTAATCCTCTCATACCTACTAATTGGTGTACCTGAGAGGCACTTCCTCTAGCTCCCGAAAAAGACATTATATGGACTGGATTAAAGGGGTCAGTCATCCGAAAATTCGGAGTCATTTCTTGTCGCAAATACTCACTTGTAGCATACCATATCTCGACGGATTGACGTAATTTTTCTACGGCGTGTACATTCCCATAACGATGGTGTTTTTCCAAAATCAAACTTTGCTGTTCAACATCGTGGACTAGCCATCCTTTAGACGGTATTGTTAAAAGATCATCAATTCCTAATGAAATGGATGCAAGAGTGGCTTGCTGAAAACCCAGAGTCTTTACCTGATCCAGGATGTGCGACGTATATGCCATTCCAAAGTGATCTATTAATCTCTTAATAAGTCGTTTCATGGCAGTTCCATCTATCACTTTAGTGTGAAAGACCCGATTGGTCCGTTCTGCCATAAGCACCTCTATATTCTGCTGAGTAGGATTCGACAATGAATGGTTTGAGTAGTGATTTAAAAACTTCCTTTTCTCGATCTTCATTTACGTATAAATTCAAGAAGTATGATCCTCGTTAACTCCCACCGAATTGCACTGGTATCATAGAGTTACTTAGCTTCGATACAATCTGATTCAGTACCATATGGCCGGGCTCGAGAAAATCCTCGTATAGCTTCTTCCATTTCTCGATTAAAAATAATATGACCGACCGTAGTTCGAATGTATATAAAAAGAATTTCTTTTTTTACACTTATTACTATCAGATAGTGCCCATAAATCTCATGATAGGTACCCAACGATTCATAGTGAACTTCGACAGGAACCTCTCTTGAAGCAATAACACGTTGATCTAATCTCCATCGGAGCCAGAGAGGACTATCGAAAGGGATTCTTTTCTGACGATAAGCCCCAATTGCATCATAGGAATTCGAAAAAAAAGGTTCTTTCGTATTCATATACTTCGAATTTACATCGTCAATTCTTTCATTTTGATCCTTTCTCGGAGTCCACGGATTATATCTATTTGCACAAATACCCCGACGATTTCCACTCGTTAATACATAGAGTCCCATAAGCATATCTTGAGTTGGTATAACAATAGGATCCCCGATAGTTGGAGACAAAAGATTCATATGAGAAAACATAAGTAAACGAGCCTCTGCTTGAGCCTCCAAGGATAGGGGTAGATGAACAGCCATTTGATCTCCATCGAAGTCCGCGTTGAATCCCTTACAAACTAATGGATGTAAATAAATAGCACGTCCTTCCACTAAAATGGGTTGAAATGCCTGTATGCCTAATCTATGCAGGGTAGGCGCTCGATTTAACAATAGAGGATGCCCCTGCATAATTTCCTGAAGTATTTCCCATACAATCGGACCTTTTTTCCGAATTTGACTCTTAGCTACTCCTAGGTTCGAAGCAAGATGTTGTCGAATTAGACCACGAATTACAAATGTCTGGAAAAGTTCTATTGCAATTTCACGAGGCAATCCACATTGATGTAATGAAAGTGAAGGGCCTACGACAATGACGGAACGACCTGAATAATCAACCCGTTTGCCAAGCAAAGTCTCACGAAATCTTCCCTCTTTCCCTTGAATTAGATCTGAAAATGACTTGTAAACTTTATCATGACTATCCTTAATCGGTTGTCCGCGGATTCCGTTATCAAAAAGCGTATCTACGGCTTCTTGTACCAATCTCTCCTGACACATTACTAAATCGACTGGCGAATATTTCTTTCTTATTAATATCTCGCTAAGAGTATTATTCCGAGAGATAACTCTTTTATAGAGTTCATTAATATCCGAGCTCATTAATAAACCTCCATCGATCTGAATGATTGGTCTCAATTCGGGAGGAAGAACTGGTAATAGACACAAAACCATCCATTCTGGTTCTATATTTGTTCGAATGAAATGCTTAGCTAATCCTATGCGTCTAACCAAAAAATCTTTTCTTCTGCGAACTTTCACTTTCACCTTTCGGTCTTCCCATTCATTCCCTCTGGCCCCTTCTCTCTCTAACTCTTTCCACTCTGCCAATGAGGAATCTATAATAGTTCGCAAATCCAAATCAGCTAGTTGTTCGCGGATAGCACTTGCTCCAGTAGCTATTTCTCGATTTCGAAAGGTATCGAAGCCTGGGGTAGTAAAAAAAAGCGGGATGCTGTATTTCCCAGATTGGATTTCATATTTGAAGAAACCCCGTAACCGTAAAAAAGTGGGTTTTGTAGCTATGGGCCTAGCAAAAGAAAAATTGGGATAGGATCCAATCCGATAGGATCTCCCCCCTCCAAAACCGGACGTGAGAATTTCCTCTCATCCGGCTCAAGTAGTTCCAGCAAAGAAAGGAGTTCTCACTTTGAAATTCTAGAGAATCCACAAACCAAAACAAAAGATCTACTCCTTACTCAAGTTCTTTCTCATTGAAAACTTAGCACTCTTTCGTTCATTCTTCGTTCTATTTCGATTTTCTGAATTCTTTATTCAATTCAATTAGGATAAAACGAAAGGTGAAATTCTTGAGTCGTCTACCTCCCTTCGATGAATCCTCCTAAAAAAAAAGAAGGAGTGCCCCGGAAGGGATTTACTTGTCTATGGATCGTTAAGTTTGATCCTTTAGGTCACGACTTTACCTCGATGGTTATACCACGGTTTAAAGCCTATATGCGACGAATAGACTGTTATAACCATGATTTTGCCCTTTGCTTCTCATTTTTTTCTAAACGAAAATGAATGGTGAAGTCCACAAAAAAAGTTTTTTTTACGAGGTCGAACGAGAAATCCAAATTTCTTTGTTATTAAATCGACCATGGACCAATTCCCCTTTTTCTTAGGCGTATTGAGCCTATAATTCTGAGCTTCATCTTATTCTTCCCAAAAGCCATGTCAGAGCCAGGGCATCCCGATTGGATTGAATGGGATGACAGTTTCGTATTTCAAATCTGTAAAACCAAAATTTCGATCAAATCACACATCGCCGTATACTAGGCCTTCTAATTCTTTCAGAGGTTTATCTAAAAAATTCGCGATATAACTAGGAAGACGTTTTAAATACCACACGTGGGTTACCGGGCATCCTAATTTAACGTAGCCCATTTGATATCTTCGTATTCGAGAATCAAGAAATTCGACTCCACATTGTTCACAAAATTCCGGGTCTTTTTTTTCCTCCCCGATTCCTCGATAATTTCCACAAGCGCAAATGCCACTTTTTATGGGCCCAAAAATTCTTTCACAAAACAACCCACCTTTTTCTGGTTTATCGCTTTTGTAATGAAAAGTCTTAGCTTTTGTCACCTCTCCGACTATCTCTCCATTAGATAGGATTTTATTGGCCCAAGCACCTATTTGTTGGGGAGAAACTAAGCCAATTCGGAGTTGTTGATGTTTATAGCGATCGATCATAGAAGAAAATTTCGAATTGATTCGGATTAAGCTTTCAACCTATTAATATGGAAGTTCTTCTCAGAAACAAGGAAATGATTCAGTTCCAGAGTCAAAGATCGTAGTTCTTGAACGAGCAATCGAAAAGATTCTGGAGCACCTTCGGGGTTAGGTTTAGGTATTGTTCCTCCAATGAGTATAGTACGGGGTATTTCCCGGCGAGCTCTAATATGATCCGATTTATAAGTAAGCATCTCTTGTAAAATATGAGCAAGACCAAATCCTTCTAGAGCCCAAACTTCCATTTCTCCTACCCGTTGCCCTCCTTGCTTGGATCTTCCTCGAAGGGGTTGTTGGGTAACAAGTGCATAAGGTCCACTAGAACGTCCATGGAATTTATCATCAACTTGATGAATTAATTTCAAAATATAAGGATTTCCTATTATAACAGGTTGTTCAAAAGGATCGCCTGTTCTTCCATCCAATATTCTGCTCTTTCCCGGATACTCGGGTTCAAATACCCATGGATTCGCTGTTTGCTTACTGGCCTCATATAATTCAGAAAACACGAGTTTTCGCGAAGCCTCTTGTTCATATCTCTCATCAAAGGGTGCTATTCGATAATGTCTGTCTAGCAGACTCCCCGCTAACCCGAGCGAACATTCCAATATCTGTCCTACATTCATTCGTGAAGGTACTCCTAATGGGTTAAAGACCATATCAACAGGTCTTCCATCTTGTAAATAAGGCATATCTTGTCTAGGTAAAATTTGGGAAATTACCCCTTTATTTCCATGTCTTCCAGCTACTTTATCGCCTACTTTGATTTCACGTTTCTGTAAAATATATACACGAATCATTTCTGGATTATAACTCGAACCTCCCCTCTTCTGAATCCATCTCACATCAATAACTCGACCCCTACCACCTATAGGTAGTTTTAGACAAGTTTCTTTCGAAGTGGATATCTGAATGCCAAGTATGGTTCGTAATAATCTATCTTCCGAGGCATAAGATGATTCTTTTGCCGTCTGGGGCCTTAATTTGCCTACCAAAATATCACCTGTCTCAACCCATGATCCCAACATCACAATTCCATTTTTGTCTAAATTGCGAAGTAAACGGGCTTCTAAATGCGGTATTTCTCTCGTGACCCTTTCTGGTCCTCGGCTTGTCACATGAATCTGAATTTCATATTTCCGTATGTGAAAAGAAGTAAAAATATCTCCATATACAAGACGCTCACTGATGAGTACTGCATCCTCAAAATTATAACCTTCCCATGGCATATAAGCTACTAATACGTTTTTTCCCAAAGCGAGTTCACCACCAACTGTAGCGGCAGCATCCGCTAAAACTTGTCCCTTTTTAATCCATTTCCCCGGTGGAATTCGGGGGTTTTGATCTATAGAAGTATTTTTGTTGGAAGCTTGATACCTAATTAATGGAAAGGTTAGCGTATACCCATTACCCGAAAAAACGATCTTGTCGGTATCGGTCGAAATGATTTTTCCCTCATGTTCAGCTATTGCGAGACCCCCTGAATCTAGAGCTGCTTGGTGTTCCAACCCAGTCCCAACAATGCACTTCTCGGACTGAGAAAGAGGAACTGCTTGACGTTGCATATTAGAACCCATTAAAGCTCGATTCGCATCATTATGCTCGATAAAAGGAATGAGGGAAGCTCCAATAGAAAAATATTGAAAGGGAAAAAGACTTCGAAGATGTACCTGTTCCCATGCAATAGTCAGGAATTCTTGACGATATCGAGCTGGAACAACCTGTTCTTCCTGAATACAAGAATTTAAAGCCAAGGAATTTCCTGTTGCTACCATATAGTATTCATCCCTACTTGGTGATAAATAAACCATCCGTAACTTTTTGGATCTCGCAGAAATTTCAAAAAATGGGCTTTCGAGAGAACCCCCAATCCCAATCCTTGCATGAATTGCTAAGGATCCAGTAAGTCCAACATTGATTCCTTCAGATGTGTCAATTGGGCAAATTCGCCCATAGTAAGTAGGATGTATATCTCGTATTCGAAAACTCGCAGTTCGTCCCGTCAATCCGCCAGGGCCCAAATAACTCCATTTTCGACCATGAACGATTGGTGTCAATGGATTAGTTTGATCCAAAACTTGAGATAATGGGTGTAAACCGAAAAAAGATTCATAAGTCGTTGTTAATGGAGTTGAGGTTATCAAATTCTTAGGAGTTGGTCTTAATTTCTGTTCAATCGCTCCACATATAGTTTCTCGAACTATGTTTTCTAAACGATCGAGAGCTAATCCAAATTGATCTTGTAAAAGATCTCCTACAGAACGAATACGTTTATTTTTCAAATGATTCATATCGTCAAGTATGCCCATTCCGAATTTCATTCCGATCAAATGATCTGCAGCTGCCAATATATCTCGCGGTAACAAAAATGTATTGCTTTGAGGTATATCAAGGTTCAGTCTCCGGTTCAGATTTCGTCGACCAATCCTTCCTAATTCGCATCTTTGTTGAAAGAATTTTTTTTGTAATTCATTACATAAGGATTCAGAACATAAGGATTCAGAAACTATCGGGTCTCCACCGACACAAGCAAATTGTTGATAAAACTCCAAAATAGCATTTTCTTTTGACCCAATTATTTCTGGTTCCTCCTCATTCAAGAAAGACAAGAAAATTTCAGGGTAGGAAACATTCTCGAGAATTTCTCTTAGATTTGAACCCATCGCTGCTAATAGAACTAGAATAGATATTTTCTGTTTCCTACTCACACGAGCCCATATCCGTGTTTTTTTATCAATCTTTAATTCGAATCTTCCTCCCCAATCTGATATTATGGTACCGGTATAGACCGAAATTCCGTTATGGTCTAATTCTGACCGGTAATAAATACCCGGACTTTGGAGTATTTGATTGATCACAATTCGATATATTCCATTTACTATAAAAGTTCCCAGGGAATTCATTAGAGGAATCCTTCCGATCAAAATTGTTTGCTCTTGCCTATTCCTACTGGTTTTCAAAATAACTCCCGCCGATACATATAATTCAGAAGAATATGTAATTGAATCATACACAGCATCTCTTTCTTTTATTAAGGGTTCGACCAAGTGATAGGTTTCCCTAAATAATTGAAATTCCATTTTTTGCTCTGTATCTTCCATTTTTGGAAACTTCGAAAGTTCTTCCCCCAAGCCCTGATCAATGAACCGACAAAATCCTTCCAATTGTATTTGATTAAACCCAGGTATTATCGACATTCCCTGATTTTCATGTCGGAGCATTTTTTTTGATTTCCCATCTATCAAAAAATCCCATTATTGGCTCAGTCTTCATCGCATCATATAGATCGACTTAGGGCAAATGGAATTTCGATTCTGTTTACCGAATCACATAAAATGAAAATCAACTCAATATATATATCGAATGTATGAAAGAAATAGGAACGCGGGAGTCAAGAGAAATTTCGACTCCAATTTTCAACCGTTTTCTAATTTTTGAATAACTCCAAAATCGAAGGAATTGAGAAGACTCTCTTCGAAAGAAAATTCCATAAATCAGAATTTTCTTTCGAAGAATCCAATTTAAATAATAGGGAGTCTCCCCTTTTGACCGATTTTTTGACTTAACTCGATAGACCCCATGGTTCGAGAGTATAAAAGGATGCCGCTAATTTACTTCCAAAATTTTGCATCTTCCAATAAATCTTTTAGCAAGAGAACCCCCCGCATCCGCAAGTCCGTTTCTTCGGAGGAGTCAAAAAGTATTTTCACAAGCTCGAACCAATCCGCCAACGACCGTCTCACCTCAGGTTTTTTTTTTTTTTTGTCTGAAGAAATTCGAGCTTTTCCGCCCTTTCCTTCTTTTGCTTTTTTTTTCTTTTTATCCAAAGAATCGAATTTTTTTTCTTCATCGACTTTTGCTTTTTTTTTCTTTTTATTCAAAGAATCGAATTTTTTTTCTTCATCGACTTTTGCTTTTTTTTTCTTTTTATTCAAAGAATCGAATTTTTTTTCTTCATCGACTTTTGCTTTTTCATCTAGTGAATCCATTTTTTTTGTAATCAAACAATATTGAACTAAAAATTTAAAAAGGAAGAAAATAAGACTCTCTCTCTCACTGTGTAATGTGTAATGTAATCCATCGACTCCAATTTTCAACCCTTTTAATAGGTGAATGCCGCTTTTTTATTTTTAAATTAGGCTTTTTATAGGAGGCGTCGCCAGCCTCCTTTTTTATATATTCTATCTATTCCTCTAATAGGGGAGGCGCCACCAGCTTCTTTTTATCGCCATTCCGAAGAGCACCGGCAGTGTTCGATTTTTCATTTCTATTCTATATAGATATTCTATTCTATATAGATATTCTATTTTATATAGAAAAGTGTTTTTTTCCCTCTTCTTTTGAAAGGTGATACGCAGACGATCGGTTCGATCTATTTCTTTATCTCTCCGTGAATTGTGTGTTTATAACAATATTGACAGAATTTTCTCAATTCCAATTCACTAGGCGTATTGCGTCGATTCTTTTGAGTAATATATCTGGAAATGCCCCTTGATTGCTTATCAACACTCTTTAGGACACAACTCGTACATTCCAAAATAATTCCGACTCGGACTTTTTTACCCTTGGCCATGAACCTCCTGTATATTTTTTATTGAAGCAACTCTTCGATTTTCGACCCAAAGCAAAGAGAAAAAAAAAAAATAGAAATGACGAACACGAACGAAAATTAAGAAGATTTTGTTGCAATTTTGTAAAAGTCAAAAAAAAATACATAATATAATCCAAAACTTTCGAACTATATTTCATTTCTAAATTTTGAATCACAGTACACATTTACTTCTACGATACTCTTGCCCTAAACGCCCGTTTTTATTTCCATTATCCCCTTTTTAAGTGCATTAAAGATTGGAGTCTAACCCCCAATCCTTCTGAGGTTGAATCCACTTTTCTTAGTTCGCCCTTTGTTATTCTATTCGAAAAAGGGGTAAAGAGAAAAGAGGGGGAGAGGAAGATTAGTCACAGATAGTTGATTCTATCCGGAATCTTCATTACTCCCTTCCCGCGTCAATACCTAAAATGAAAAAAAGGGGAATGTCAACGCA